AATACCATTGGATGGGTTACTTTTTATTGGCATTGGAAGCACATCACATTATGGCAGGGTAACGTTTCACAGTTTAATGAATCTTCCACTTATTTGATGGGATGGTTAAGAGATTATCTATGGTTAAACTCTTCACAACTTATCAACGGATATAACCCTTTTGGTATGAATAGTTTATCAGTTTGGGCGTGGATGTTCTTATTTGGACATCTTGTTTGGGCTACTGGATTTATGTTCTTAATTTCCTGGCGTGGATATTGGCAAGAATTGATTGAAACTTTAGCATGGGCTCATGAACGCACACCTTTGGCTAATTTAATTCGATGGAGAGATAAACCAGTAGCTCTTTCCATTGTGCAAGCAAGATTGGTTGGATTAGCCCATTTTTCTGTAGGTTATATATTCACTTACGCGGCTTTCTTGATTGCCTCTACATCGGGCAAATTTGGTTAATTCTTATGTGTTATATCCTCGATAATATCATTTCTTTCGATGCAGAAGGGGGTCCGCCTTCTTATATTTCTACTATTTCTACATCTAGGATCCGACTTTTATCATTGATACTAATAGGAAGAACCGAACCATTATGGCAAGAAAAGGTTTAATTCATAGGGAAAAGAAGAGGCAAAAATTGGAACAAAAATATCATTTGATTCGTCGATCCCCCAAAAAAGAAATAGGTAAAGTTCCATTGTTGAGTGAGAAATGGGAAATTCACGGAAAGTTACAATCCCCACCGCGTAATAGTGCACCTACACGTCTTCATCGACGTTGTTTTTCAACCGGAAGACCGAGAGCTACCTATCGAGACTTTGGGTTATCCGGACACATACTTCGTGAAATGGTTCATGCATGTTTGTTGCCTGGAGCAACAAGGTCAAGTTGGTAAGCATTAAAATATCGTTTCATTTTTTATATTCATTTCTATGATCATAGAGGAGCCCCTTTACCATTCTGTATAAATAGGCTATTCTATTTGTACCAATATGGTAAAGGGGTGTACTCAATCCTTCTTTGTCCATTAGTTCCCAGTCCCTCTCTTCGTCGCGGGGTAGAGCAGCTTGGTAGCTCGCAAGGCTCATAACCTTGAGGTCACGGGTTCAAATCCCGTCTCCGCAACATTTTTTTTGACAAAAAATGGAGGTTTGACTCCGGTAACTAGTAATTAATTACTATTTTTTTCTTTTTATTTTGGGGTGGGCAGGAGGAAAAGAAGGGAATAGTATAGAAGTGAAGAGGATAGAACCACTCTACTATCACTGTCAAGTATACTTAATTCTTTATCCTATTAAAAAAAAAAATGAACCCATTACCCTGGGCGGATAGCGGGAATCGAACCCGCATCTTCTCCTTGGCAAAGAGAAATTTTACCATTCAACTATATCCGCTTGTTCTTGATACACAATGGATGGGCCATATTTGTGCAGAGTTAGATCAGATACTCCTTTGTTTTTCAGAGTAATTGCAAAATGCTTATTTTCATTTAATAAAATTTATTTTCATTTAATAAAAAATGAATTTAGATTCTTTATAAATTATTATAAATATTAATAGTAATTAGAATAATATCAAATTTGAATTGTATAAAATTAGATATTATTCTAATAGAAATACTATATATAGTTAACAATGACTATATAGTGAAATTAGAATATATAAATTTAAAATTATAATCATTCAATTTTAATAATAATAAAATAAATATTATAATAATATGTTATTATCAAAAAAATATTATTATCAAAATAGTATTATAAATATTATAGAAAATTTCTACTATTTATAAATAATAATATATTATAAATATAAATAAATAGTATAATAAAATTATTTAATTAATATATATATTTTTTTTTAATTTCATTTTTAAATAGTTAAATATAAGAAGTTTGTTTGACCCCTCCCTTTCATTTTTTTTTTCTTTATTTGCATTTTGGGGACTTATATTTCATTTTAATGTGTCTCACAACCTGAAAATGAAAGAATTAGGAGGGGATCATTTCATTTTTGGATCTAAATAGAACAAATAGGTTCAAGAGATGAGAGAATTAAGGATACCCACCAAAAAGACTAATCCAATCCATAATGATGTACCGGAAAATACAACATTTTTGTTATTTGACCAACCATCAGGAGAAGCAAATACAACAGGTACACTAATCAGTAAGATTGCTGAAGTAGCAATTAATGCAAAAACAGCCAATTGGAAAGCAATAGTCATCTTTCTAATCCTCCAATCTATCAACAAAAGAAACTATATACCATTTGATCCCTTTATTGGTATCGGCCAAAAAATTGTATCAGCCAAAAATTCTAATAAAACGTATCATATAGGGATTTTACCACGAATCTATTAATGCTGTATGACTTATTAGCACCTTTTACCACCTTATTAAATTAAGGCATGAGATCAAGGGAAAGGTATTTTTTTTTTTACTTCATTAAAAGAGGCCCGCCAGATCATTATCTATATATATACAGATCGATAGCTAGACCCATA